CTTCTTTGTCCCTATTTTATTTATTTTATTGTTTTTATTTGTATCGAATTATGAAATTTTTTTTTTATTAGGAATTCTCTTGTTGAGACCCTATGAATCAATCGAAACCTCAGATTCATACTAGAACCACGATGTTGAATAAAGCCCCCAAGCTAAGCCCAAAGGTTCTCTGAGTAAGAACCGTTTGATCATCACCACGTATTTAATTAATAGATTTAATGACTAAAAATTCGGAATTTTATTTGTCCATTGGTCAAAATAAACAAATAAACAGAAACCCAATTTTTAAGGAAGAAAACCCTTTCGATTTATAATGATAAAATCCATCTTTTAAATTTTTTTGAATCCAGTCGCGAGGTATAAATAGTAGGTATGAATCATAGTTCAAATATTTCTCGATCTATTCCATATATTCCGTGCTCCAGATAAAAAAATGAATATCCGACGAAGCAGAACTCATCTCTCTCAAGATGACAGACCCATTCTCTGTACTATCAATAGGATCAATTATAACAAGTCACACACTCATATTCCGGAAATACAGAAACAAAATAATTTCACGGTCGAACTGCCAGAATAGACTAGAAATGAGAGTCCTAAGTAATTCATTTTGGATTGAAAAGCCAGGACTTCATGATTTTTATGGACCTAATTCATTGAAATTCCATCTAGTAAAACGGAAGAATTATAAATCTCCAAAATAATAGATAGGAATACCGCAAATAGAGCCATTGCGACCCCCATCAAAGGGGTAGTTCCCCACCCAGGAGCCACTTTCCCGTATTCTGAATTCAATGGTTTCAATAAACTCCCTGCATTAGTTCGTCTTGGACCAGATCTAGAACTATCCTCAACGGTTTGTGTAGCCATAAATCCTATTGCATTGGTTGAGATCGGTTGACTTTGTATACTATTCCGTTGTAAATAAAGGATCTTATCATAGATCCGTTATAGTTTTGAAATTTGATAATAATGGAAACAGCAACCTTAGTTGCCATCTTTATATCTGGTTTACTTGTAAGTTTTACCGGGTACGCCTTATATACCGCTTTTGGGCAACCCTCTCAACAACTACGAGATCCATTCGAGGAACACGGGGACTAAATGGAAGTAAAGTAATGAGCCTCCCAATATGGGAGGCTCATTACTTTACTTCCATTTAGATAAAGATAATGTAAGATAATGAAAAATCATTTCGCCTTTTTAGTCGGAACCTTAGGCGGCTCTCGAAAAAATATAGCGAAAAAAATTATTCCTAGAGTCGAGACTAAGAGGAATGTATAAACCAATGCTTCCATAAATTGATCGTGGTTTACAATTATAGCTTCCACACCTGTTCATTTGGGATCATCTCCCAGATTAAGAAAGGACAAGAGTCAAAAGTCAAAGAAAGGGCGGTGATTCAAATCAACATTTCTCTGGTACTCTATGTCAAAGTTAAATAATAAAAATATAATAGAGGCAAAAGATACAAGAGCAGTATTGTATCAGACGACTTGTCTCTTTGTAGTTGGATCTCCAAGTTTTTGGAATGCTCCAAATTCCACTTGAGCATCCAAATCTGGGTCAATACCAGCAAAAACATCTCTGAACAAGGTTCTAGCACCATGCCAAATGTGTCCGAAAAAGAAGAGCAAAGCAAACGAAGCATGTCCAAAAGTGAACCAACCCCTTGGGCTGCTACGAAAAACACCATCCGATTTCAAAGTAGCACGATCTAATTCAAAAATTTCACCCAATTGAGCACGTCTAGCATATTTTTTCACAGTAGCAGGATCACTATAACTGACTCCATCGAGTTCGCCGCCATAGAACTCAACAGTTACTCCTACTTGCTCGACACTATACTTAGATTCCGCCCTTCTAAAGGGAACATCGGCTCTTACAATTCCGTCTCCGTCTACCAAAACTACTGGAAATGTTTCAAAAAAAGTAGGCATACGGCGTACAAAAAGCTCACGCCCTTCTTTATCTCTAAAGATAGGATGTCCTAACCATCCAACCGCTATTCCATCCCCATTGTCCATCGAGCCCGCTCTAAATAAACCTCCTTTTGCTGGATTATTGCCAATGTAATCATAAAAAGCTAATTTTTCTGGAATTTTAGACCAAGCTTCTGATAAACTCTGATTTTCATCTAGTCCGGCACCAACCCTTCGATATATTTCTTGCTGGAAGTATCCTTGATCCCATTGATAACGAGTGGGACCAAATAATTCGATTGGGGTAGTTGCGGAGCCATACCACATCGTTCCAGCAACAACAAAAGCTGCAAAAAAGACAGCAGCGATACTACTGGAAAGGACAGTTTCAATATTACCCATACGTAATCCTTTGTATAGGCGTTGGGGGGGGCGGACACTAAGATGGAATAGGCCCGCTAATATGCCCAATGTACCTGCTGCAATATGATGAGAGGCTATTCCTCCCGGAACAAAAGGATCAAAACCCTCCACCCCCCACGCAGGATTTACAGATTGGACTTTTCCGGTTAGTCCATAAGGATCAGATACCCATATTCCAGGACCATACAAGCCTGTTACATGAAATGCACCAAACCCAAAGCAAGCTAATCCTGAAAGAAATAAATGAATTCCAAAGATCTTGGGCAAATCCAAAGAAGGTTTTCCTGTACGTTCATCACAGAATATTTCTAGATCCCAATATACCCAATGCCAGATAGCCGCCAAGAAGCACAAACCAGAAAACACAATATGTGCCCCGGCCACACCCTCGTAACTCCAAATACCCGGATTCGTTATAGTCCCTCCTGTGATACTCCAGCCGCCCCACGAATTGGTTATTCCTAAACGAGTCATGAAGGGTATAACGAACATACCCTGTCTCCACATTGGATCAAGAACGGGGTCAGAGGGATCAAAAACGGCTAATTCGTATAGAGCCATTGAACCGGCCCAACCAGCAACGAGAGCTGTATGCATTATATGTACAGAAATCAACCGACCGGGATCATTCAATACGACGGTATGAACACGATACCAAGGCAAACCCATGGAAATACCCCTTTATCAAAGAAAAATAGACACTATGTAACTTTATCGCATTGGAAAAGACTATGCTATGGACCTCTCCCTTTCAGTGGATTATTTTGGAACAAGGGTTCATATTATTGAATATTGAATTCCATTTCTTTCGTTGGGAATAATGGAACAATTCTGTTCATAGGAACAAAGATAAGCAGATCTATTCTATACCCGATAAGTACCAATACGCAATGGGGGATTGGTCCCATTTTCTATGAGCGAATGCGTAGATACTTGTTCATCATTCGAAGAGCCCGACCCATTTGTAATAATTTTCCCTTATTAATTTCGTCTTACTATTTGGTAATATCCAGGGATAAAAATATTACGTTTCCACATCAAAGTAAAATATAGTACTTAACCCCCTTTCTTTCAGTTGATGCCTATTGGTGTTCCAAAAGTACCTTTTCGGAGTCCTGGAGAGGAAGATGCAATTTGGGTTGACGTATAGTGCGACTTGTCAGACATATTGGGTCATATGGGATTTCCCCGTTCTCTCCCCCGATCGAGATACCCTCTGTTTCGCCCAAAAAAGATTGTTTGAACCATCAATAATTTGGAGCGTGAAATGCAATTAGATCCATTTTTGAGGGGGTCAAATCAATATTAATATTATCAATTATCAAAATTTATGGTTGGCTTGGTTGGACCAATCCAATAAAATGAAGTATCCAGGCTCCGTTCAGAAAATACCCAATTGGTAATATATGTATGATTACCACTTGTATCATAAGTGATTAGTTGATAGCATATGGGCGATCTCAAACTGCCAATCAATGAAATAATATTATGACTACATCGCGTATTTGTTGTAAGAAAGGCACGAAATGAATTGAAAAAAGTCAAAGTGGTATTGGGAGCATTTGTCCTATATGTGCAAATTGAAATCGGGCAGATATTTACCCGGAGTAGAACATAAACCTAAAATAATTGAGGAGGCCCATTCAGGAACAAGAAAATTACATCGTAATTTGGATTCGATTTCGATGAAACAATACATCAATGAGAGGTTAATTCGATAAGTTTAGTGGATTCTTTTATTTTTTACAGAGATTCGAGCAAAAAAAATCTTTCTAAAAATAAAAAAAAAAATCGAAGAAAAAGCCCCTTCATTAGGAGGTAGAAAAGTCCTACTATAAAAAAAGTAAAGGAGGGTAGAATCAATACAATACATTGATTCTTTTTTTTTTGAACCGTATGCATCCAAAGGCGCGTGTACGGTTCCTAAGGGATAAAATTTTGTCCTAATCAACCGACTTCATCGAGAAAGATTACTTTTTTTAGGTCAAGAAGTTGATAGCGAGATCTCAAACCAACTTATTGGCCTGATGGTATATCTCAGTATAGAGGATGAGACCAGAGATCTTTATTTGTTTATAAACTCCCCCGGCGGGTGGGTAATACCCGGAGTCGCAATTTATGATACTATGCAATTTGTGCCACCAGATGTGCATACAATATGCATGGGATTAGCCGCTTCAATGGGCTCTTTCATCCTGGTCGGAGGAGAAATTACGAAACGTATAGCATTCCCTCACGCTTGGCGCCAATGAGTTTTTTGTTTGAAAGAAAAAAGAAAACTATGCCTTCGCCATATTTAATATTTTAATATAAATAAGAATTTGTAAGATAATATTTAAGTAATAATAGCATGGCACTTCGAGTTCGATATGAACAAACCATTATTGTTTTTTCAGAACATGGGATTATATATCGGGCGAGTAATATGAGACAAAGGGTATTTATGATTTGATCTTATCTATCCGGGCTTCATTTCAGCGTCACAAACTTTTATTTTTCACGCCAGAAGCCTCTTTCCAATATTTTTGTTATGAAATATGAAAGAATACTCAAATGAAAAAAAAACAAGATCATTTTTTTTTTTACTTTTTTTATTTGATCGGATCAAAAAGAAACTTTGGGATTGCTGAATCACATATGAGATAAATCATAAATATAGAAAGCAACGGAACCATCATAGTATTTTTGAACTCCCACGAAAAGAAGGGTGGTAAATGGATCACTTAACGATTTGGGTCGGATGGATCCTATTTCGTTTTTTGCTCAACGAACATAAAAAGTCCATTGTGGAGCCGTATGCAATGCACAAAAAATGCCTGTACGGTTGTTCAATTATATATATATACTTATTTTTTCTTGTTATTCTTTAATCTTTTTGCCTAGTCCAATCAATCGTACGAGATCGCGGAAACATTCATTATGTTATATCATCAGGGTAATGATCCATCAACCTGCGAGTTCTTTTTATGAGGCACAAACAGGAGAATTTGTCCTAGAAGCGGAAGAACTTCTGAAACTACGCGAAACCCTCACAAGGGTTTATGTACAAAGAACGGGTAACCCCTTATGGGTTGTATCCGAAGACATGGAAAGGGACGTTTTTATGTCAGCAACAGAAGCCCAAGCTCATGGAATTGTTGATCTGGTAGCGATCGAAAATGCCGGGGATTTCACGTAAATCTGCGATTCCATCCATTTCGAACCATAATTTGGATGAATCTAAATTGAATATTTTATCTGCGTAAACGTAAAGTAAAAAAAAAAAAAAGAAAATAGAAAGAATTCATAATCATCTGGTTAGGATTGATCTAAACCAGCCCATTTTCTATACCATTAAGTATGCCAACTATTAAACAACTTATTAGAAACACAAGACAGCCAATAAAAAATGTAACAAAATCCCCCGCTCTTCGGGGATGTCCTCAGCGTCGAGGAACATGTACTCGGGTGTATGTGCGACCCGTTCAGATCATGAGCCGGAACAAAATAAAGTACAATTTTTTCCAGTATCAATGACCAGTACCAATGAATAGGATAGAAGAATTCCAATCAATATAGAAAAAAACCTCCATTGCGTATCAAATTTATGGTTTCTATTGGTGCAAATCCAATCACCTCAATTGGAGATGAAAAGCAATTCCCCAGTGGTAGCAAATGGTTATCCATTAAGCGGGGGAAATCATATTTAAGAAGCAAAAGAATTAGGCTCCTACTCTTGCAAGAACGGACTATACAGGGTCAGCTACCTAGCCAACCTTTGTAATTAAATACCGTTACTGTATGGGTAGATCTCATTGTGAAAAGACTTATTACTGTACAATTCATGGGTAGAGTCAAAGAATGTGAACTGTACAAGTTACTAATAACATTGATTAATGGTGGAAGGGGCTCCGGTGTATAGAGAGGACCTCACCGTTTAAGAAGTAGCCATAGAAACGATGGAACCCACTATTTATTTATCCATTTACCTTTACTATTTATTGATACTTTATACTATACTCAACTTGAGTTACAATTTAGTATTTTTTTTGTTGATACCTAGTATCAATACAATTTCTTATTTCGAGGTTAAATGCCTGGAAAAATGGTGGTTGGGAAGGTCATAGTAGCAAAAGCCATTGGAATTTTTTTTTATACATTGGAAGAATCCGTTTTGTTATTAATAGACCAGGAAAGGGAAAAAGAATAACTGAAAGAAAATAAATCAATTAGTTATTCATCAAAGTTTAATTTGATTCAATGACCAGAATTAGACGAGGGTATATAGCTCGGAGACGTAGAATAAAAATTCGTTTATTTGCATCAACCTTTCGAGGGACTCATTCACGACTTACTCGAAATACTATTCAACAGAAAATGAGAGCCTTGAGTTCTGCTCATCGGGATAGGGGCAGGCAAAAGAGAAATTTTCGTCGTTTGTGGATTACTCGGATAAATGCAGCAATTCGTGAGATTGGGGTATCCTATAGTTATAGCAGATCCATACATGATCTGTATAAGAGACAGTTGCTTCTTAATCGTAAAATACTTGCACAAATAGCCATATCCAATACAAATTGTCTTTACATGATTTCCAATCAGATCCTTAAATAAGAAGATTAGAAGGAATCCACCGTAATGATTTAAGTGGGGCCCCGGAGAATGAGCTCCGGGAAGGTAGAGTAGAAATTAATATAAATAAGAGAAATATAGTAAAAATGAATCAACACATTAAAAAAAGAAGCAATTTTTTCTTATGATGTGACAATCCAATCGGGGTTCTCCAATTTTTCGAACAAAATATAAATCTGAGTTGGGGTTCATATTGAAATTTTGATTCAATTACAATTGAGGAATAGCCTATCTATTTATTTCTAATTCGAGGACCCGTGGTTCTAGGAGTCGATTCAGTTCTCTCAAATTGTTTCTCGTTATTAAGAAAGGGTAACAAAGATAAAATACGAGCTTGCTTTATAGCAATAGTAATTAATCGTTGTTGTTTCAAAGTCAATCTATTCACTCGTCTAGATAATATTTTTCCTTGTTCACTAATAAATCGACTAATTAAACTCATGTTTCTATAATCAATTCGATCCCCCGATCCAATTGGGGGCAAACGCCTACGAAAAGATCGCTTGGATTTAAGAAAAAGTCGCTTGGATTTATCCATGGTTTATTCCTTATCTTTTAAATCGTATTTCTTAATTCGAATTTCATTTGCTATCCTACCAAAATAGGATGAAATAGGATTGGGTTGTTTTATTTTTATAATTTATTATTAAATTTTTATATTAATATTTTATTATTATTATGTAATTTATTGCTGTTCCTTGGAGGGGTTACAAACGCGTTACATTTTCTCTATTTCTTTATCTCCCCATGAATCGTATGCTTGTAACAATAGGGACAAAATTTTCTCAATTCCAATCGACTAGGCGTATTGTGTCGATTCTTTTGAGTAATATATCTGGAAATGCCCCGCGATTCCTTATTAATATCGTTTCGGACACAACTGTTACATTCCAAAATAACCTTTACTCTGACATTTTTACCCTTGGCCATAAACCCCCTTTTTTTTTTATTCACCCAACTCTTCTATTTTCGAAACGAAGAAGAAAAAAAGAAGTTGCTGACTCGAAACCCAATTATGAAATATTTCATTGCAATCAAATCAATAGAGAATATAAGTAATACGATGATTTCTAACTATCAATTAGTTATAGTATTTCATTTAAGTATCCTGTATGCGTTTGTTGTCCGCGACCTTTATTATTTACTTTACATTTTTGTTCTCCCTCTATTAATTCAGCGTGAACCTGAGTTTCGTTGCGGATGAATCTTTTTTGATTCTTTCTCTTTCCTTCTTTTTTATCCTAAAAAACTGAAAGAAAGAACAAAACAAAAAGGGTTAGTCACAGATAATTTATTCTATCTATAATCTTCTTCATCCCCAACTAGAATGAAAAAAAGGGGAATGTTAACGCATCTGGGAATAAACGATTAATCTCTATCAATAGGCCTGCTAAAGACCCGAACCATAGAGTGCTTAACACAGGTGCCACGGAGAGATATGTTTTTAAATCTCGCATTGAAAATCCTCCTTTTTTATTGTAATACATATATGATCAGATACACATGTCGTTGTTGATGATATTTTACTTTCTTTACAACAGAAAAAAGTGTCCACTCACTTTATTTTCTGAACATTACCGATTTTTATATTTATATTTTTTATTATATTGTTAATTATATTATATCTATTTGATCGATTTGATTCTTTTTTCTTTTATTATATGTTATATTGTTATATAAGACGAAAAAGAAATGACAAGAGCAATTGTATATCAATGGGAGAAATCACGATGTGGAAAACAAGATGGGGATTCTCTACAATGACACTATAGGCCAATTGAAAGGGATGTAGCGCAGCTTGGTAGCGCGTTTGTTTTGGGTACAAAATGTCACGGGTTCAAATCCTGTCATCCCTATCTATTACTTCTCCCATGTGCAGTAATGAAGGATCCATTGAGATCAATAAAAATTAGACATACATAACATAATGCTTTATGATACTATATGTATCCAAAGTGGGGGTTACAAATAAAATTCTTTTATTTACATACAGCCCTTATATATTGGGATAAGAAAGAAAGCGCTCTTAGTTCAGTTCGGTAGAACGCGGGTCTCCAAAACCCGATGTCGTAGGTTCAAATCCTACAGAGCGTGCTTCTGTTCTTCTTGGGTCGAATTACAAGTAAATAACTTTACTAACTAGAGCAGCAACCCTAATTTGACCTCCTCCTTTCTTTAATCCGCAGGAGGTCAATAAAAAAAAGAGATGTTATTTAAAAAGAGATGAGCTCTTACTTAATCAAAGGTCCAACTGATCGCCGCGTCTGTATTGCAAATACGCAGTTACGAATAATCCAGCCAAAGTAATAGGAATTAGGCCTAACACGATTCCAAATAGTAAAACTTCAATCATTTTTAAATTTTTTTTGAAAAGGTAGGTAAAAAAAAGGGGGGGTAATATCTATCTCTAAATAGTAATCCAAATCGCCCACGAATCTCAATAATCAAGAATTACAATTTACATGGGAAGGAACTATGGACTACCTGGATATCTCACAAAAACATTTTTATGAATTGAATTGTTCATTCAATCAATTTCAAATAAGACGTATCTTGCTCAGACCAATAAATAGAGCTGAGGTTATAGTTAAAGCCGCCAGTAGAAAACCGAAATAACTAGTTATAGTAGGCATGAAGGAACTAAATGGGATACGTTCTATTTATACATATGTTTATTTATGAAACACTTACCTAAGTTTCTTATCTTGAAAAATATAAGATAATAAAAAGACCAATTGACAAAATGAGTCCAAATTGAATTGAAAGCTTTTGATTTCATTTATCATTCATTATTCATTTCATTATAGACAGCACAAACAATAGTGACAGAAATAAAAAAAAAATTGATCCTCTTTGACATCTATTCATCCTACGATTCTGACTCAACCGATTTCTCGAGCAACTCTTGAATAAAGTATCTTGAATAAAGGAATGTCAAAATAACATGGAACTTCATTTCTAAATTCAAAATGAAACTCTCTTTAAATTAAATGAAATCCTATTTTCAATCATTTATATTTTCAATAAAAATATTATAATATAAT